GATTTATTGCCTGGAATTTTATTTCCGTTCTACTTACTCTAAAAACTAGAAGCAAGTAATCGTGTGTAGTAAAATTCCTAGGATTTTCTATCTAAGTGTTTATAATGTATTGGTGGGGTATATCCATATAGACATAAATAGAATAGTACACTTTTTTGATTAGATACAAAAAGAGAAACCTACTTGGTTTGTATTTTACTAGGTACGGTATACCAATAAAAAAGCCTATTTGACAATGTTTATACGAAAACTTATAAAATATCTTTTTTTTTTTCAAACTATGGCTTATCCACAAATCCAGTTGGTCGATCTTAGATCCATTTCACTTTTCTTAGATTTTGGGTGCGATTTTCTTTTTTTTTTTTTAGCGGACTCATATTAGGATTTTTACTCCCAAAATTCATCAGAATTGGGTAGATATACAAAAGAGTATCACCAATTCATTGTGCACAGGAAAATTGATAGGTAATTAATCTACCAATCCAAACTACCTACCAATACAAAGATTAATGAAGAAAAGGGATTTGTTTATCCGAAATTCTAAGACTACTGATTTGGATCTATTGGCATGCGGTTTTTCAGTCTTAGGCTCTGCTGTAAATAATCTCCGTGAGCGAACTTATGGAAATAGATATTTTTCCGATAAACCAAGTCACTCCACAGTTCCAAACAATAAAAGAATAGGGAAATGACAACTATACCATTTTTGTATCATTTTATTTCATTTAGGGCTATACGGACTCGAACCGTAGACCTTCTCGGTAAAACAGATCAAACTTGTTATTATCAAAATGAGTCGAACTGTTTCAAAAACCCAACATGCAGTTTTTTGCATTGGGCTCTTTCATTAACTAATAAAAATATCAGCTAGTCTGCCATATTTTTTTTTGAAAGAAAGATTAAGGAGATGGCTCCATGCCCTTTGATTCATTACTGATCTAGGAGCACTACCAAAGTGTTTCAAAGAAGGGTTATCTTGACGTAGGTCTGCTATGGCCTTGATCAACCTAAGTTAAATAGAGTCTCTATCGGCTCTGCTTAAAGCATAAAATATGCAACTTTATACACCTTAAAGCTCATAGGATGAAAAGAGATTTTTTTGAAGTCCTTGTGCTCATTCTGCCTAGCATTGAATAAACTTAATATTCACCCTATCAATATCTCAAACCCAAGGCCCGGGTTATTTGGCGCATAACTAAATAGGTACCGACCCTTTGTCAGGCTATTGTTCCCTCAAAGTCATGGAGTAAGACATGGATTTCTCAAGAAGATCAAATCTTTTGATTACATGATGGGCTTCTCTGAAAAACATTGTCGCATGTGTAAACGAGTTGCTCTACCAACTGAGCTATAGCCCTTATGCTTGTAATACAAATTTTATTATCTAAATAATTTATTGTCAAGATGAATATTCTACGATCCAACATCATAACTCTTCGATCTTTTTGAGTGATATTGCTTATAAAGAATATTCCATTTATAATCCATCGACGGGATGGGTCCCGTTTGTTTCTCTTTGTCATGATAAATGACCTACTTAACTCAGTGGTTAGAGTATTGCTTTCATACGGCAGGAGTCATTGGTTCAAATCCAATAGTAGGTAGAACTTATTAGATAGCAGAGTCAACGGTAGCTAATAAGTTTTTCTATTCATCTATTAAATAGATTTACATTTGCATCAGAATTCAATTTCACTGGATTCTATTTGATTGTATTCAATCGGCAGTTCAAAAAAACTTAGAAGCAAAGTCTCTTTTGCTTAGTCGGATACACAAACGAGTTATGAAATTGTATTGATAGCCTCTACTCGTGTCCTAGCTCGTCTGAGAGCTAGATTTGCCTCAATTGTTTGTCTCTTACCTTCAGCTTTCTTCAAATTAGTTTCTGCTTTTTCAAGAGTTTGTTGAGCTTCTTGGGGATCAATGTCACTACCCTTTTCTGCATCATTTACTAAAATAATGATCTCATTATTACCTATTCGAGCAAAACCGCCCATCAGAGCCATCGTTAACCATTGGTTGTTAAGGCGTATTCTTAAAATACCTATATCTACAGCTGTAGCAATAGGAGCGTGGTTTGGTAATACGCCAATTTGGCCACTATTAGTAGATAAAATAATTTCTTTCACTTCGGAATCCCAAACAATTCGATTAGGGGTCAGTACACAAAGATTTAAGGTCATTTCTGCAATTTGCTCTCCATTTCTAAGTTCATAGCCTTCGCGGTAGCTTCGTCAATGTTACCTACCAAATAAAAAGCCTGCTCAGGAAGACCATCTAATTCCCCTGAAAGAATTAATTTAAACCCTCTAATAGTTTCTGCTAAACCAACATATTTTCCTGGAGAACCGGTAAAAACTTCTGCTACGAAAAAGGGTTGGGAGAAAAAACGTTCAATTTTTCTTGCTCGTGCTACAGTTAACCGATCCTCTTCGGATAATTCGTCCAACCCAAGGATAGCTATAATGTCTTGAAGTTCTTTGTAACGTTGTAACGTTTC